TCTTATTCCTTACGCTATCCATATAGTTCTATTTTTTTCTATTTTATTTATATTTCTATCTATATTTTTTTTATATTTCTATCTATATTTCTAGAATCGAAAATGGATTTCTATAATATAGTTTCTCTAATATAGTTATTTATTTTATATATTTCTATTTATAGATTTGTATTCTATGAAACCCATCACTTGAATAAAGCGAATCTATGGAACAGGGATAAATAGATCCACAGATAAGATCCAATTACCTCAGATCGGATTATATTTATTTGATACACTGTTGTCAATATGAATGTGAATATATTGAAAAAAAAAATAGATTTTTGTCGTTATGTTAGCGGTCTATAGTCGAAAAAAATAGGAAAATGGGTATGAATAGAATATGAATAGAACAAGAGAAGGGGGGATAGTAGAGAAAAGATTATACAAAGCTATTTAACTTCTATTGGGTAGTTTCTGAAGAAGTGTCAGAAAGAATTCAATTTAACCCCATCCCCATATTTTATTGTATGAATATTTTTTGATTTACAATTCTAATAAGATAAAGAAAGAAGTTCTTTTTGAATCTTCAAGTGACTCGATAGGATGGATTCGCCTATCTCACATTTCTTCGAGCCCCAAGGATTTATAAAAAAACCATAAGCCTAAAGTAAAATGAATAGGATAGATATATGAATCAACCCCGTCTCAATTGTTAGATAGATTTAGAATTATTCATTAAAGTCAAAGACAAAATATCTGAAAATGAGGTTAATTAAAAGAAAATGCATATATTTCGTATGTATTTTCTTTGTTTGTTAATAAGATTTTAGTATTTTGTATCTTGAAGTGGTAGTGGATAAACAAGACTGATGCCAGGACAATTTGAAGTTGTTATTTTCTCATGTTGAATGCTAAAATGAAAATTGAAATACTAGAAAGTCAATCCTATTCATCAGATAGAGTTAAGAATTGCCAATGAACTTAATAATGAATATCTATGTTAAATATTCAACTTTGTAAGTGTTTTATAAATTTCAATAATTAAGTAAATAAAATTAATTAATTTAACTTTTAAAAAATAAAATGAGATTAGAAATAATATTATATATTTTTTTTTTTAAAGTTGATCAGAATTCAAGTGACTCGATAGGATGGATTCGCCTATCTCACATTTCTTCGAGCCCCAAGGATTTATAAAAAAACCATAAGCCTAAAGTAAAATGAATAGGATAGATATATGAATCAACCCCGTCTCAATTGTTAGATAGATTTAACCCCGTCTCAATTGTTAGATAGATTTAGAATTATTCATTAAAGTCAAAGACAAAATATCTGAAAATGAGGTTAATTAAAAGAAAATGCATATATTTCGTATGTATTTTCTTTGTTTGTTAATAAGATTTTAACAGGCACAAGCATTGAAATTGATATCTTCCATTACTAATTAACTCCTATCTACTCTCCCAATTATAAATTATATGTGAAATGATGAATGATAAATAAAAAAAGGAAGGATCCTTTTTTTTGATATTAATAGAATAGCTGGGACGGAAGGATTCGAACCTCCGAATAGCGGGACCAAAACCCGTTGCCTTACCACTTGGCCACGCCCCATTTATATTTCTATTCAACACTAATAAAAACTAATATCGGTATTGGTTCTTCGTCAATTCCCGCCAAATATCTAGGAAATATATTAGCTTGTTGTTCGGATTTTAGTATTGTAGATATAGAATTAAACTGAATTTGTTGATCATAATATAGAATTCAATTAAGATATTGTATAAAAATATGATTTCCTCTATTCTTTTTTTATTTGAGAATTGAAGGATTTTTGGTTGGGTGAATTTCATTTTAATAAAGAAGGGTTTTTTATCTACCGGACTTTATTTTCTATCCAATTTTCTATCAATAACATATTAATAACTCAGTCAAAATACAATTATCTTCAAGAAGAAAATGTTTGTTATGCTTAATATTTTTAGTTTCATTTGCATCTGTCTTAATTCTGCCCTTTATTCAAGCAATTTTTTCTTCACAAAATTGCCCGAAGCCTACGCCTTTTTGAATCCAATCGTAGATGTTATGCCAGTAATCCCTGTACTCTTTTTTCTATTAGCCTTTGTTTGGCAAGCTGCTGTAAGTTTTCGATGAGATCTTTAATACTGTCCTAGAATAATTCATGATTTATTCGACAAAAAAATTATTGGCAATGAAAAATGAAAGACTAGACTCTTATTACAAATGAATCTAGAAAATTCTAGTTATTGTATAAACGCGACAATACTGGATCACCCCATTTTTTTCTTTTTTTCTCATTCTGAACTTCTTTCCATTTCAGATCCTATTAGAATCCAAATTGTTTTTATCATACTGTCCTAGAATAATTCATGATTTATTCGACAAAAAAATTATTGGCAATGAAAAATGAAAGACTAGACTCTTATTACAAATGAATCTAGAAAATTCTTTTCTATTTCTAGAAATCGCTTCATTTCTTGGTGTTAAAATAGAATAT